AGATAGAAGAAATGTTTCTTCTATCTAAAATAAAAGAATGTACCCTTCTATCCAAATCCAATTTGCATCGATAAAATAAATCCAAATTCCAGATTCCAGCAGTAGATGAATAATTGCAAATTTTTGTGTGTACGAGATTAGAATAACTTCAAAATAACTGACATAATTTTTTATTTTTCCTGATCAGAAAAATACATGAAAAAGAAAGGAGGTAGAAAAATTTTTTGATTTATGGTTAAAGAAGAAAAACAAGAAAACAGGGGTTCTGTTGAATTTCAAGTATTCAGTTTCACCAATAAGATACGGAGACTTGCTTCACATTTGGAATTACACAAAAAAGATTTTTCATCGGAAAGAGGTCTACGAAGACTTTTGGGAAAACGTCAACGTTTGCTAGCTTATTTGGCAAAGAAAAATCGAGTACGTTATAAGAAATTAATCAGTCAGTTGGATATTCGGGAGAAGTAATTTAATCGTTCGAATTTTTTTCTTATTTTATTTTATTTTATTAGTAGTCTTTTTTATTAGTAGTCTTATAGTAGTCTTAGATTTTGCATTTTGATGAGCCTCGTTTTGAGGAATTCATGGAATAATCCATTTTCATGGAAAAAAGAATAAGAACAAAGATACATAACATAAAAAAAAGAATAGATAAGACGATATTCGCCCTCCCCCTACATATTTAATTTCTTCTCCTATACAAAAACCAGCAAGACCTACTCCATTGATAATTCCATCAATGACACCTTTATCGAAAAAATGCGTTAGTTCGGCTAATCTTCTTATACCCAAGATAAAAACCCTAGTATAGAAAACATCTATATAACCACGATTATATGACCAGCTGTATATCTTTTTTTTTACTTCATCCAAAAAGTTATTTTTTGGATTCCCTTTTACAAGGGAATTTAGAAAATTCAAATTCTGAAAAAAAGAATAAGTGGATCCATAGAAGATATATGCTATGAATAAACCAAAAATTGCTAAACTTACAGAAGAAATTGCATTAGTGAGAAATTCATATGAATTTATGGAAGAATTAGAACTTTCCCGGAAAAAGTTTATTGAAGGAGTTAGCCACTTTGATAATATGGTTAATTCCGATATTCCATTACCCTTTATTCCATTATCAAAATGGATTCCTATGGATCCAACGAACAAAGTAAAAAGCAGTAATATAAGAAGAGGAAATAACATAGTATTTCCCGTTTCATGAGGATAGACAAAAGTGTTTTTAGCCCCAAAGGGAGTACTAAAAGATCTTATCTTTTTTCTTGTATTACCCGGAATTTGGGGTATATTTTGTGAAAAAAACGAAACTCCACTCTTCATTGTTGATAAAACAAAATCCCTATTTACTCCTTTGGATATGCCTTTTCCCCATAAGGATATTGAATACAACGAACCTTCTTTAGTACTGCTGTAATTTTGAAAATGAACACGCAAATACCCATCAAAAGTAAGTAAATATATCCGAAACATATAAAATGCAGTTAATCCTGCAGTAAAAGAGGCTATTATTCCAAAAAAGGGTGAATACAACCAACTATTACTAAGGATTTCATCTTTGGACCAGAAGCAAGCAAGAGGTGGAATACCACAAAGAGAAAGTGTACCACATAAAAAAGTAGTTCTTGTAATTGGAACGTATTTTCTTAAACCACCCATAAGAACCATATTCTGACTTTTATCTGGTGAATATCCAACAAGAGGTTCCATTGAATGAATAACGGATCCGGATCCTAAGAACAATAAAGCTTTCGAATAAGCATGAGTGATCAAATGGAATAAAGCAGCTTGATAAGAACCTATACCTAGAGCTAACATCATATAACCCAATTGAGACATTGTAGAATAGGCTAAGCTTCTTTTAATATCTCTCTGAGCAAGAGCTAAAGTGGCTCCTAAGAAGAGTGTTATTGTACCTACTAAAGAAATAAAACTCATTATCAAGGGTAGGGATATGAAAAGAGGAAGAAGTCGAGCTAGAAGAAAAATCCCTGCAGCAACCATAGTTGCTGCGTGTATAAGAGCCGAAATGGGAGTGGGTCCTTCCATAGCATCGGGTAACCATACGTGAAGAGGGAATTGTGCAGATTTTGCAACTGCACCAAGGAATAATAAAAAAGCACACAAAGTAGTAAGTAAGGAATTAATCCCATTATTAGGAATCCAGTTATTAGCTATTTTGAACAAATCCCGAAACTCTAAACTACCCGTTATCCAAAAAAAACCTAAAATTCCTAATAACAGACCAAAATCCCCTATACGATTAGTTACAAAAGCTTTTTGGCAAGCACTCGCTGCAATTGGCCGTGTAAACCAAAAGCCTATCAATAAATAGGAACACATTCCGACAAGTTCCCAAAAAAAATAAATTTGTATCAAATTGGAACTAGTAACCAATCCCAACATGGCAGTATTAAAAAAACTTATATAAACAAAAAATCTCAAATATCCTTCATCGTGAGACATATAATCGTCACTATAAATAAGAACCAAGATTCCTACAGTAGTAATTAGTATTAACATAATAGACGTAAGGGAGTCGATTAAGTATCCAAATTCTAAGGAAAAATCATTATTGATGGTCCAAGACCATAGATATTGATAGATAGAACTTCCATTTATTTGTTGAATAGACAGGTGAACTGAGAATACCAGAGCTATACTTAAGAGTAAAATACTAGGAAAAGCCCATATGCGACGAAGATTTTTTGTTGCTGTCGGAATAAGAAAAAGTCCAAATCCCATTGACATAATAACTGGAAGTGGGAGAAGAGGGATTACCCAGGCATATTGATATGTATGTTCCATAAGAAAAGAAATAGCAATTTTTAGTTGAAATTTATATTTCCATTTTTCTAGAAAATGGAATTGTTTCCGATTCACCAAACCCACTCTTATCTTTCTCTAAAGGAATTAAAATACAAAAAAAGATTGAATCATTTTACTTTCTATTCATTTTTGTATTTCTTTCTCTTAAAATAAAGGAGCTCTCTTGTTTCGTAATTGATTGATTGAATTCAAAAGAAACATATTTATAGTATAGGAAATTCTCGAATATAGCTTACTTCATATAAAACAGAAATCTTAATGACTAGAATTCTCTAAGTTTTAGAATGTCTTGTTTAAGAGACTAAGTAGACTAAGTTTTTTTTTATTGGAATTCAATTATGAAATACCGTTCTGAACTTAATTAACTAATTGAATTTTACCTTCTTTTTATCTCCCCATCTTATATGAGGGCTTATCCCCCATACCATATATTTATATATGGAGTATATTTGATATATAAATTGATTTAAATAGAAAGCCTTAAAAAACTCTTGTCTTATCCACATTAGACAAAATGAACTAAAAAAAAATTTCGAATTTCAATATCTTTCAGTATCTAAGTATAAATACTAAGAAAAAACAGAAAGAAGGATTGATTTGCGGCAATAGATGTCTTTCACATACAACTAGAAAAAAGTAATCCCCTTTTAAAATGGCAGTTCCAAAAAAACGTACTTCGATGTCAAAAAAGCGTATTCGTAAAAATCTTTGGAAGAAAAAGACTTATTTTTCCATAGTACAATCTTATTTTTTAGCAAAATCAAGATCATTTTCTAGCGGTAACGAGCATCCAAAACCAAAAGGTTTTTCTGGGCAACAAATAAACAAATAATAAGGTTTTGGAATAATCTGAATTGAACTATCCCAACCCAAAGAAATTCCAATTATTTAATATGCCAATTATTTAATATGAATGAATAATTCGGATTAATTAATGAATGTACTTTTATGTGTTGAATTCCTCGGTACAATATTCTTAAAACAAATCCCTCCGTTATATAGAACAAAAGTTTTTGGTATATTGTGTCCTCAGTATTTTTTTCCTAGCAAAGAACTCTTTTTTGGTAATAGAATCCTCATATTTTTTTTATGAGGATTCTATTACCAAAAGTAGACTATTCTTGCAATAGGGCTTACAACCTCTACCTATCTTATCCAATCTTATCCAAAATTCCCATATAAATGAGTTTAGGGCTGGTAAATCATATTAATAAGAGCGTAAAAGCTTTCATTCTATAAATTTTTCTAAAATAAAAAATTCTTTGTAGTTAATGATGAAATTCTAATGTTCCTAAATCCTATGGCTTCTCCTAGTCTCGACGATTCGCGAGAAAATAACTATTATTCTTTTAAGTTAACTAGTATTTTAAGTTAGCCGCCATGGTGAAATTGGTAGACACGCTGCTCTTAGGAAGCAGTGCTCAAGCATCTCGGTTCGAGTCCGAGTGGCGGCATTCTCGAAAAAGAATACAATAGATTAGAAAATGGATTCAATTCGAAATTTCCAATTTTGTAATGGGACCTTATCCTTATGCTATTTGCAACTTTAGAACATATACTAACTCATATCTCTTTCTCAACCATTTCAATTGTGATTACGATTCATTTGATAACCTTATTAGTTCGTGAACTTAGGGGATTACGTGATTCGTCAGAAAAAGGAATGATAACTACTTTTTTCTCTATAACAGGATTCTTAGTTTCTCGTTGGGTTTCTTCGGGACATTTTCCATTAAGTAATTTATATGAGTCATTGATCTTCCTTTCATGGGCTCTGTATATTCTTCATACTATTCCTAAGATACAGAACTCGAAAAATGATTTAAGCACAATAACTACGCCAAGTACTATTTTAACGCAAGGCTTTGCCACGTCGGGTCTTTTAACTGAAATGCATCAATCCACAATACTAGTACCCGCTCTACAATCTCAGTGGTTAATGATGCATGTCAGTATGATGTTACTAAGCTATGCAACTCTTTTGTGCGGATCCTTATTATCCGCCGCTCTTCTAATCATTAGATTTCGAAAGAATTTCGATTTCTTTTCGAAAAAAAATGTTTTAAGTAAAACATTTTTCTTTAGTGAGATTGAATATTTATATGCAAAAAGAAGTGCTTTAAAAAACACCTCTTTTCCCGCATTTCCAAATTATTACAAATATCAATTAACTGAGCGTTTGGATTCTTGGAGTTATCGTGTCATTAGTCTAGGGTTTACTCTTTTAACCATAGGTATTCTTTGTGGAGCAGTATGGGCTAATGAGGCATGGGGATCCTATTGGAATTGGGATCCTAAGGAAACTTGGGCATTTATTACCTGGACCATATTTGCAATATATTTACATAGTAGAACAAATCCAAATTGGAAGGGTACGAATTCTGCACTTGTAGCTTCGATAGGATTTCTTATAATTTGGATCTGCTATTTTGGTATCAATCTGTTAGGAATAGGTTTACATAGTTATGGTTCATTTACATTACCATCTAAATGATTACATAACATAAAACCTTCATAAATAAAATGAAGGTTTTTTCCTTTTTTGTTTGATTTGAGAACCCCTTGAACGTCTTTTCAAAGGGTTCTCAAAAATTCGAGATAGATCTAATTAGACTTTTTTCCTTTTTTATGAATTTTATGTTTTTTCCACTATGGAATATAGAACGGACTAGTTAAAAAAAGAAAATCCTATTTAGGATAATAATTGGATAATAGAGCCTCTACCCTGTCAACGGATAGCGAGAGAACAAAATCTGGATAAATACCAATTCCTATTACTGGTAAAAAGATACAGATTAAAAGAAAGAGTTCCCGTGGCCCAGAATCCACAAAATTTGCGTTTGGAACATGAAATAGCTTGTATCCATAGAACATCTGGCGTAACATAGATAATAAATAAATAGGAGTTAATATCATTCCAATTGCCATTACAAAAGTAATTAGCATTTTTGGCATTAACATAAATTTAGGACTAGTAATTAGTCCAAAAAATACTACTAATTCTGCAACAAAACCGCTCATTCCTGGCAAGGCAAGAGAAGCCATTGAAAAGCTACTAAACATGGTAAAAATTTTTGGCATTGGAATAGATATTCCCCCCAGCTCTTCGAGATAAACAAGACGCACTCTATCACAAGCGGTTCCCGCCAAGAAAAAAAGTGTAGCACCAATAAATCCGTGGGATAATATTTGTAAAATAGCTCCGTTTAGTCCAATGTTGGTTATGGAACCAATTCCTATAATTATGAAACCCATGTGAGATACGGAGGAGTAGGCTATTCTTTTTTTGAAATTTCGTTGACCAAGAGAAGTTGAAGCTGCATAGATTATTTGCACCGCTCCTATTATTACCAGCCAGGGGGAAAATAGATAATGAGCATGAGGTAACAATTCCATATTGATCCGAATCAATCCGTATGCTCCCATCTTTAATAGAATTCCGGCTAAAAGCATACATGTACTGTAATGCGCTTCCCCATGGGTATCTGGTAACCACGTATGTAGAGGTATAATCGGCAATTTGACAGCATAAGCAATAAGGAAGCCAAAATACAGTAGTATTTCCAATGTTGCAGGGTATGATTGATTAATCAATCTTTCCAAATCTAATCCGGGTTCATTGGAACCATATAACCCCATACCCAGAACTCCAATTAAGAAAAAAATGGAACCGCCTGCAGTATACAAAATAAACTTGGTAGCTGAATACAGACGCCTCTTTCCCCCCCACATGGATAAAAGTAAGTAAACAGGGATTAATTCTAACTCCCACATGATAAAAAAAAGTAAAAGGTCTCGTGAAGAAAATAATCCTATTTGACCGCTATACATTGCTAGCATCAGGAAATAGAATAATCGCGAATTCCGGGTAACCGGCCAAGCCGCTAAAGTAGCTAAAGTAGTGATAAATCCTGTCAATAAAATAGATCCTAATGAAAGTCCATCGATTCCCAATCTCCAGTGGAAATCCAAAACATCTATCCATTTAGAATCCTCCTTTAATTGGATTAAGGGATCCTCCAATTGGAAATGATAACAAAATGCATAAGTCATTAGAAGGAATTCTAATAAACAAATAGATATAGTATACCACCTAACGATTTTATTTCCTTTATGAGGTAAAAAGAAAATTAATGAACCCGCAAATATCGGCAAAACAACAAGTATTGTTAACCAAGGAAAATAACTCATGATAAAGTAATAAAGACAAGATACGTTTTGACCAGAAAAACCCATGCTCGATTATTTCGAGCACAGGCTTCTTCGGTAAAGAGGAATCAGACGATTCAAGTGGAGTTTTTTGTAACGTATCAATAAGATAGAGCCATGCTGCGGGTTGTTTCAGGCCCTAAATAAACGCGGACACTTAAAAAATCTGTTGGGCAGGCGGATTCGCATCTCTTACAACCCACACAATCTTCGGTTCTCGGCGCGGAAGCAATTTGCTTGGCTTTACATCCATCCCAAGGTATCATTTCTAATACATCTGTTGGACAAGCTCGTACACATTGAGTGCATCCTATACATGTATCATAAATTTTTACAGAATGTGACATTGGATCTCTAAATTTTCCTTTTCAACATAAAAATTTTCGATCTGGTAAAAATGAAATTAGTACTATATAAATTAGATGTATTGTAGACACCAGACGAAGCAATGGTTTATCCAAACTTTAACAAATAATGCAATATATTTCTTAATCCGTTTGTGAGAAAGCGTGAAAAGAGCCAAGAGACTTGAATTTAAGACTTCAACAGTCATAATTATACGAATTCTACATACTAATTCGAATTAGCCAATAAATTGGGTATCATCTTTTCAATATAAATTATTGCAATTTGAATATTGCAATATCAATGAATTGCAAAAATGCAATATTCAATAAGTAAAAAAGAATACTCTGAAATAACCTACTCAAAAAATGGATATTTTAAAATACTAATAAGAAAATCAGATTAGATTTCTATTCATCTTAATATTCCGTATTATTATATATGCGCCTTTGTTTAGAGGATTCTATGTCTAATTATTCAAAAAATTAGATTGATTGATACGAGTTGATTTCCTGTTACGATGGATGGAAGAAAGAATGGATAGTCCAATAGCTGCTTCAGCAGCCGCAAGGGCTATAACAAAAATTGCGAAAATGTCTCCTTTTAATTGGCGACTATCAAATAGATCAGAAAATGTTACGAGATTTAGATTAATTGAATTCAGTATAAGTTCAAGACATATTAGAGCTCTAACCATGTTTCGGCTTGTGATCAATCCATAGATACCAATCGAAAATAAATAGACACTCAAAAAAAGTACATGCTCAAACATCATTAACTAACTCCTTATCAATCTCGATTCATTTCAATATGAGGACAAGAATTGAACCGATTCAATTAATTAGAATAGAACAATTACGCAACAAAAGAGAAAAGAAGGTATTTCTTGTGTTGGCAGTAGATGGGTTTTACTAAATCAAAATTATGATTCTTTAGTTATTTATTTTTTATTTGAAATTCTAAGAATTTTGACTCATTCTAAGTATTTCTTATTGTCGAGCCATAGTAATTGCACCTATTAAAGAAACTAAAAGAATTAGGGAAATGAGTTCAAACGGAAGATAAAAATCGGTTGCTAAGTGAATCCCAATTTGTTGAACGTTATTTATGAGACCCTGTTCTACTATTTGGTTTGATCTTGTAGTCCAAAGAATTCCATACCACGACGTATCTGGGATAGTAGTCATTAGTGAAAAAGGAATAGTTATACAAACGAGTAAAGTAAACCCATCTCCAATAGTCCAAAAATTCTTATCTTTAGACCACTCTGAGCCGTTTACAAACATTACAGCAAATATGATCAAGACATTTATGGCTCCCACATAAATAAGAAGTTGTGCGACAGCTACAAAGTAGGAATTCAATAAAAAGTAGAATAAGGATATACAAACAAGAACTAATCCCAACGAAAAGGCAGAATAAATTGGGTTGGTAAGTAATACTACTCCTAGACCCCCTAGTAGAAGAACAAATCCCCCAAATAGCACAAGAATCTCATGTATTGGTCCAGGTAAATCCATTATGGATAAGAAGAAATTTTTAGTATAAAATTTTTCATGAACTGACTAAAACTAAAAGATTCAAGGAAGGAAAAAGGTATTAGGATATTTTTTTTGTATATGTATATAAGTTGTTAAGCAGTAGTTATTCTTTTTTCGTTATAGTTAGTAAAAATGGATTTTTCTAACAAAAAGAATCCTAATACCTAGTAATCCGTAATCGTTCTTGAATTCCAAGATTTTTCTTCGTCTATTTTACTTTGAGGCGAATTCCTAATTGTTTGAATTGTGTAATCTCCCATTATGGAGATTGGTAACCGACTCAAAGCAATTTGATTGTAATTCAATTCATGACGATCATAAGTAGAAAGTTCATATTCTTCAGTCATTGATAAACAATTTGTCGGACAGTATTCAACACAGTTACCACAAAATATACAAACTCCGAAATCAATACTATAATTAAGCAATTGTTTCCTTTTAATATCCTTTTCAAATCTCCAATCCACAAGAGGTAGATCTATCGGGCATACGCGAACACATACTTCACAAGCAATGCATTTATCAAATTCAAAGTGTATTCGCCCCCGGAAACGCTCCGATGTAATTGATTTTTCATAAGGGTAGTGAATCGTTATAGGTAAACGATTTGTATGGGATAAGGTAATTATGAAACTTTGACCAATGTATCTTGCGGCGCGTATTGTTTGTTGACCATAACTAATGAACCCAGTTAGCATAGGGAACATATTCTAAATATATATTAAAAGGGTATGTTTCTTTCTCTTGTTTGAGAGAACTTTTGTGTTAAAAATATTCTTACTGTTATTGTATTATCTTATTTATAGTGAAACTAGTTGGGAAGAAGTTGTTAATAAGAGATTGCCCAGAGAAATAGGTAAAAGAAATTTCCATCCAAGATTTAATAACTGATCCATTCTCATCCTGGGTAAAGTCCATCTTATTGTGATAGAAATGAAGAGAAATAAATAAGCTTTAGTTAATGTAATAAAGATACCTATTACCATTTCCAAAATTCCAATTATTTTATTCATTTGGAAAAATCCAAAAAAGGATATATAGGGAATAGAAAAATTCCACCCGCCTAAGTATAGAACAGTTACAAATAAAGAGGAAACTAATAAATTTAGGTAAGAAACAAGATAAAATAAACCATATTTAATACCAGAATATTCGGTTTGATAACCTGCTACTAATTCTTCTTCTGCTTCTGGTAAATCAAAGGGTAATCTTTCACATTCTGCCAAAGAAGAAATTAGAAAAACTAGAAAACCTATAGGCTGACGCCAAAGATTCCATCCAAAAAAACCATATTTGGACTGTGCTTCAACTATATCAACTGTACTTGAACTGTTAGATAATCATAGTCGATGATAACATCACAGTTCCCACCGCTATTCCAAAACCGTACATGAAACCTTAGCTTCATACGGCTCCTCTATGATCAGAAAAAAGGAAAGGATTGTTTCGTTTCGGTATTATCCCCTGGGCGTAAATAGAATTAGGTAAGATAAAATTGATTGGAAAGTCCCAAATTAGATCAAAGCAATTCCGTCTGCTAGAATAACAAAAAAGCGCTTCCGAATTGATCTCATCCTTTATATAATAAAATAAGAATTTTTCTTTGTTCGGTAATAACTTAATATTGGAATAAAACACTCGTTATAGCAATTAATAAATAGAAAGAATTGGGTATTAGTTCATGAGGAATTCTGTATGAATAGGGATAAAGGAAGAAAAGAATAAATAAAGATCCTTTTTTGTATTGCATTCCATATCTTTTGTCCTATTCTTCTTTCCCGGGGAAGGGTATACTTAAAAAGAAAAAAGAATAAAGGGTTAATTCGTTCTTGATAGCCATTTCTTTAACAAGTGAATGGGAATATACTCTAGACCGGAATACGAAGAAAGTACTACTTGATCATTTCCACCAATTTCAAGTTCTTATTACGATTCCTTTTATGAGGAAAAATGTCTAATGATTTAGATTCTCTCATTACTAATCCTGTATGTACTTTAGTGTTCCTAATCCCTCACTAACTTTTTATGGATTGCCTTATGGTTATAAGTTATAGTAATAACTCAAAATATTCTAGTAATGGAATTCCATATCATATCGCGAATCCTTTATTCTTGCCCGCTTCAAGATATGATGACTAATCAAACAATCTCAACCTTGGGGTAAAGAGTTTACACTGCTTATGTTTACTTGAACTTTTTTCTTGTACGTAGGAAATGAGATTTTGTATTTTTACTACAAATTAATAAGCTGTTTTGTTTCACTCATATAGCTATCTAGTTTAACTTACCAACCCGAATACAGAATAAGCAAAGGAAGATAAGCATTCAATGTATTTTAGAGGAAAAAGATCCTATTTTAACGAATCACACGTAGAGATATTGCTAGCACACAAAAAGTTAATGGTATTTCATAACTAATAGATTGAGCAGCCGCTCGTAGACCGCCTGAAAAAGAATATTTATTATTTGAACTATATCCCGCCATGAGAAGACCAATAGGAGCAATACTTGAAATGGCAATCCATAAAAAAACACCAATACTAAGATCAGCTAAAACAAAACGATATCCCAAAGGGATAACTAAAAAACTTAATAAAATGGATATGACTGCTATAGAAGGACCAATGCTAAATAAAGGAATATCTCCTCGGGATGGGAGGATATCCTCTTTAAAAAGTAGCTTAGTTCCATCTGCTATAGCTTGAAGCAGTCCCAGGGGGCCAGCATATTCAGGACCAATACGTTGTTGTATTGATGCGGATATTTCTCTTTCTAACCACACAATTACGAGTACTTCTATTGTGATTCCCAGTAGGAGGGTCAAAATGGGTAGAATCCATATCAGTCCGTAGACTTCTTTTAATAATTCCGATTTCGAAAAAGAATTGATAGTTTCTACCTCTACTCTATCTATTATCATTTCAACGATCAACTTCCCCCATAATGATATCTATACTACCTAATATCGTCATGATATCAGCCAATTTCATTTTTTTAACTAGCTGAGGAAGAATTTGCAAATTAATAAAACCAGGTGGACGAATTTTCCATCTCCAGGGGAAAAGACTATCATCTCCTACCAGATAAATTCCCAATTCACCTTTTGGTGCTTCTACTCTTACATAAAGCTCTTGCTTTGATAATTCAAAATTGGGCGAAGGTTTTTTACCAAGAAATCGATATTCAAAATCATTCCATTCGGAATTCTTTGCTTTCTTAAAGCGTCGGGCTTCTAAATTCTCATAAGGTCCTCCCGGAATTTTCTCTACAGCCTGTTGAATAATTTTTACGGATTCCCTCATTTCACCGATTCGTACTAAATAGCGAGCTAACGAATCTCCTTCTTTTTGCCATTGTACTTTCCAATCAAATTGATTGTAAGACTCATAAGGATCAATTTTACGAAGGTCCCATTGTATTCCAGAAGCTCGTAACATTGGGCCCGATAAGCCCCAATTTACAGCTTCTTCTCCACTAATAAAACCGACTCCTTCAACTCGTTCTAAAAAAATAGGATTCTGTGTAATAAGTTGTTCATATTCGACAACTCCTCGTAAAAAATAATCACAGAAATCTAAACATTTATCCATCCATCCATAAGGTAGATCGGCAGCTACTCCTCCGATGCGAAAGTAATTATGCATCATTCGCATACCTGTAGCAGCTTCAAATAGATCATATATCAATTCTCTCTCTCTAAAAATGTAAAAAAAAGGAGTCTGTGCCCCAAGATCCGCCATAAAAGGTCCAAGCCATAACAAGTGAGAAGCTATACGGCTCAATTCTAACATAATTACCCTAATATAGCTGGCTCTTTGGGGTATTTGAATATTCTCCAAGAATTCTGGTGCATTTACCGTTATTGCTTCTGTAAACATAGTAGCTAAATAATCCCACCTTGTTACATAAGGCAAGTATTGTATAATAGTTCTGTTTTCCGCGATTTTTTCCATTCCCCTGTGTAAATACCCTAATATGGGTTCGCAATCAATAACATCTTCACCATCGAGAGTAACGATCAGTCGAAGAACACCATGCATTGATGGGTGATGAGGGCCCATATTGACTATCATGAGATCTTTTCGTGTAAGCGGTGGACTCATATCTTTGTTCTTATTCTTTTTTCCATGAAAATGGATTATTCCATGAATTCCTCAAAACGAGGCTCATCAAAATGCAAAATCTAAGACTACTATAAGACTACTAATAAAAAAGACTACTAATAAAATAAAATAAAATAAGAAAAAAATTCGAACGATTAAATTACTTCTCCCGAATATCCAACTGACTGATTAATTTCTTATAACGTACTCGATTTTTCTTTGCCAAATAAGCTAGCAAACGTTGACGTTTTCCCAAAAGTCTTCGTAGACCTCTTTCCGATGAAAAATCTTTTTTGTGTAATTCCAAATGTGAAGCAAGTCTCCGTATCTTATTGGTGAAACTGAATACTTGAAATTCAACAGAACCCCTGTTTTCTTGTTTTTCTTCTTTAACCATAAATCAAAAAATTTTTCTACCTCCTTTCTTTTTCATGTATTTTTCTGATCAGGAAAAATAAAAAATTATGTCAGTTATTTTGAAGTTATTCTAATCTCGTACACACAAAAATTTGCAATTATTCATCTACTGCTGGAATCTGGAATTTGGATTTATTTTATCGATGCAAATTGGATTTGGATAGAAGGGTACATTCTTTTATTTTAGATAGAAGAAACATTTCTTCTATCTAAAACTAAAATAAAAGAATTTTGCTGATTTATTTATTGCTATATCCAATTTATAGAATTGATATACCATTTAATTGATATCATTTAGCAAAATGAAACACAGCATATGCATCCATCTTTCGGCTCGAGAATTTCACGGGATAGAGATATAGTATAAGAAAGAGATATAGTATAAGAAATAGGCTATTAAGTAACTCTAAATGAATTGTGGATACATCTGTATCCTTAACATACTGAAACGACTGCCATTACTCGTATCAAACCAATAGCGATTCATAAAAGCTAAATCTTGTAATCAATGGTGGGCCAATAATGAATTTTTTTGCATATGTATTAAGACGCTTGGTCTGATTTCGAAATTGTCCAGAGTTTTTTATGTTGTTTTCATTGCAAAATGATGGATCTCCTTCCGTAACTTTCCAATTACGAGTACGAGAATTGAAAGACATGAAAATTCTCAATTCTCTACGGCGTCTAGGAGATAGATAGAATATTTTCAGGAACAAGAAAATCAGAAGAATCTTTTTCTCTATTCACTACCATTCCGCGTCTTCGACTTCTATTAGTTTCTTTTCTTCTTTAATGCAATAGCTATAGTTTGATATAGAATCCATTTCTCAAAGTAATGGAAACCATTCTCTTATAGGAAATGGTTCGAAAATCGCTATTCCACCTTTTAGGTTTAGGTATCGTGAAAAGTGATACCTGTGAAGATCGTGCATTTCAGTCACATTCAGATCCGTTTTTCGAGTCCATGATATAACCAAATTGGATGGATCTTCCACCCGTTTAGCTAAGAAAGAATAGATGCAGAGGTGGATAATAGATCGATATGAAGATCATGAGCTGCCCCATAATGAAACCGCCAGTAGTCGCGAGTATCTCCTTCTTCCCTAACCCAAGATTGGAGAAAGAAGATCTAAGAGGGACCTATGGAGAATGTGGTCAGAAATCCATAATAGAGTCCGACCACAACGACCGAATTAATTATCCTCATCGAGAAACTTAGACTTAATTATCCTCATCGAGAAACTTAGACTACTAAGTAGAAAAGATTTGAAAATCATGGCATGGGTCTCCTTTTTTTCTTTCTTTAGAGTTTTCTATATGCACAATTTCTCGATGTTTCGATGAGAATTTCTTGACTTTCCATATATAGAAAGAGATAGACTATAAATGACATCTCTTATGTCAATAAGACCAAAGGGATGGATATTAAATGATAGGAAGTGCTAGGAAGTGAAATAGAATGAAATAGAGCCACTTTGGGCTTCCCTATGAAATGAGGCATGGAACGGAGCCACTACGAAGAAATTCCGGGAGTTACGAAAGAAGCT